TATTTAGTTATTTTAGATATCCCTTATTTATTAGCTTTGCTTTATTAGCTATATGCTATCTATATTGCTGTATACGTATCGTTTATCCTTATGAGATACCATATAAAAATAAAATCGAATATTTTAGAAGGAAGAGATATAATGAAATTCTTGATTGGATCTTCTCATGGGAACGATCTATTTTATTTTATTAATGGATCCAATAATAAATTTTAATAAATTAAAAGAGAGAGTGGTTTTATTCAAATTCAAAACGTCTCGTGATCTTCAACCAATTATGTGCTTCAATATAATTACCTGGAGTCAGCGCTATCGCCTGTTTCCAATACTCAGCAGCTTGATCGAACCAAGCCTCCGCAATTTCAGAATCACCCTGTAGAATGGCCTGTTCTCCTCGGTCGGAATAGGTTGGTCAATTCCTTCCCTTAGAACCGTACTTGAGAGTTTCCTACCTCATACGGCTCAGCAGTCGATTCTTTTTGCTTGCGTTCCATCTTAGTAATCTACCCTATCCTAACTGAATTAGATTTCTCATAAGCCTATCTCATTTTTTTTTTCTTGGGTTAACCAGAAGAAGTTAATTACATTAAGTTTTAAACTCTAATTGCGATCAATAATCAGTTTTATCTTTTTTCCCACCTTCAGAAAACTGAGGAATAAATATTCCCCTATATCGTTAGAATTTTCTAAAAGGTAACTATCTCGTTTTCATTTCATATAGACTCTTTGAAAAAGACTTTCCTCTGCAAGAAAAAATAACTTACTATCTTTGGGATCTGATGCTACACCGCTGCTGAATACTTTAGTGAATCAACTCTATTACATAAGTTGATTCCTAATTTTTATATCATATCATGACATAAGTAAGCAGTTCTTAAACTGTATCGACCTAATAACTCGCTAATTGATCTTTACGGTGCTTTCTCTATCAATTTGATCCTTTTTTATCCATAGAGTATATGGCCGTACCTATTTCTTCATATTTTGGTTTTCATGAAGTCTCTTTCCTCGCTACAGCTGATAAAAATCGTTGCTTTTGACGATGCATATGTAGAAAGCCTATTTTTTCTAGTATTTACTAGCTGATTTGATCTTTTTTTCTTCTTTCTATAGTGGAGATAGTCGCACGTAATGACAGATCACGGCCATATTATTAAAAGCTTGTGGTAAGAATGGATTTCGTTCTAGTGCCCGGAAATAATATTCCAAAGCCTTCGTATGCTCCCCGTTGCTTGTGTGTATAAGACCTATGTTATAGAGTATATAACTTCGATCATAGGGATCAATTTCTGGTCGCGTAGCTTCATAATAATTCTGTAAAGCTTCTGCATAATTTCCTTCGGATTGAGCCGACATCCGTTACGGTCGTTCTTTCTATTCAAAGAATCTCCGCTCCAGAACCGTACGTGAGATTTTCATCTCATACGGCTCCTCCCTTCTGCGCATAGTACTAAGGGAAATAATCTATAGAATCCAAATTTCACTATTTTCATTATGAACTGACAGGGGCTAGTATTTTTACAAGAAATCTCTAGCCAGCCTTCCCGAAGGAGGTTTTTTCTTAACACCAATCGTATTAGTAGTACTAGATGAAAGAGGTAACTCCAACAATTTCTTTGTTCTCAACGCCTCCTATTTCCAGGAATTAGTCACTTCAACAATCTTTGATGGTTATACGGGTATCCAAAGTACGAACGAGATGGATGCTTGTTGTCCCAACCATTCTTGTTAGTCCCGATACCAATAAGGAAAGGGATATAATTTATAACAAACAAAGTTTTTGTATTGTTGATTCCTAGGAGTAGTGCTTCTTCCCCTATGCTGCGCCTATTGGTACTAAATGGAGTAAGACTGACTCATGGTCCAGAACCCATAGGTATAACCTTTCGCTCAATACTAAAATCGATAATGAAAGCATCTGAGGCTGCATCAATCGAGGATACACGACGGAAGGAATTGTTCTATCTCCAAACTTCACCTTCTTCGGGCGTAGGTTTATTTCAATAATTTTTTTCTATCCCGAACCGCTGAGGGTTGAAAAGAAAATCAAATCGCACCATCTCTGTAATAGGTAAATGCCCTTTTTTCCCCTGAAGTTGTCGGAATTATTCGTAATAAGATATTGGCTACAATTGAGGAGGTCTTATCAATAAAATTTCCATTTCTCTGAGATCTGGGCATAATTATCAATCCGTTCTACAATTCTTTCCATTTTCCTTGGGAAAATGATCCCGCAAAGAAAGGAATTGTACATGTACAGTAGTACGAAATATCATAAAAATAGACTAATTATACAAAAAAAGATGTGGACCTTCTGCTCAAATTGTTCCTTTTTGGACAAGGATAAATATGAAATAGAAATATTTGAATAAGATTGGATTTCCTTCCAATTTCATAATTACGAAAAAAATATAGTATGCAATGCAGTATGTCTATGAACGGAACTATTCCAATTTTATATCAGTTGAATAACCAAAGACTTTTTTTACTTTGGAATTGGTTATGATCCAAAGAAGAGAGGAAAAAAAAATAGAATAATCATTCTATGATAAAATAGAGTAAGATATAGGAACTGTCCGTTTTGTTTGCATAACGCATATACACGATACAATTAAAATAGAAAAATCTATGGGACAATTCATGAATTACTAACGATCTAGTAAAACAAAATTTGTATTCCTATGGATATAGGGTCTTTGATTGGTCGTACCTGTACTGCAATAAAATAATATGAACGGCTCGCTATTCACTCGGTTTCTGGTCAATAATATAATAAGAGTAGGAGAGATGGCCGAGCGGTTAAAGGCGTAGCATTGGAACTGCTATGTAGGCTTTTGTTTACCGAGGGTTCGAATCCCTCTCTTTCCGTTTCTGTTGATTCACCGACCTTACCGACCACAAATCAAATAACAATTGATACCATTATTCTAAGAGTAAGACCTTTCTTTCATTTGATAGATATTTTATATTCCTAATTACACTACTACTAGTACGTAAAATACAAATATTGAAAAGAACAAAAATGAAATAAAAAAATCCTACTGCGGATCCGCTTGTAATACGTGAATGATCAAAATGCGAATCGAGGTCCTTCCGAGAATTGAAATCTATTTCTTCGACAAAGTGGTGTGGGCAAAATTATCTGAACCTTTCTTTGTAATTTTCAATTAGGTTCAAGTCTGACGGGAATAATATTCTACGACTAACAACTCATTTATTTTCAAACCGATCCATTTACTATCTATTATTTGATTTACCAATCCTTTATATTGGAATGAGTCAATAGTCAAATGTTTTGGCAATTCCTCGCGGGGGGATGACGCAATATAATTTTGAATTAGAGCTTTTGATCTTTGTTTATCTTTCGTAGTAATAATATCTCGGGGTTTGCAACGATAACTTGGTATATCCACTACACGACCATTAACTAAAATATGTCTATGGTTAACTAATTGTCTGGCTCCAGGAATGGTCGAAGCCATACCCAATCGAAAAAGGATGTTATCCAAACGCATCTCAAGTAGTTGTAGTAATACTTGGCCCGTCGACCCCTTGGCTTTTCCGGCTATATGCACATATCTAAGTAATTGTCGCTCTGTCAGACCATAATGAAAACGCAATTTCTGTTTTTCTTCTAGACGAATACGATATTGCGATCTTTTCCCAGAGCGCAATTGGTTTTTAAGATCATTTCTAGATCTAGGCATTTTATTAGTTAGTCCTGGTAAAGCCCCCAGCCGGCGTATTTTTTTGAAACGAGGTCCTCGGTAACGAGACATAAAAACTCCTTTTTTGATTTTATTGAAATTTTATTTTACAGAATAAATCTAAATTAAGACTGAACTAGAACTAAAAGATAAACAAAGTAAAACTAAAAATACTAAACTAATCTAATAATAGAATATCTAATCCTAATCAAAGTACTACAAAATCGAATGAAATTCATTCTATCAATATCCGCATTTTTTTTGTATATTTGTATATGTATATATAGTATAGGAAGTTAAGGCTCAGTTTTATGATTTAATTTGTTCCGTAGAGATCTAATTGCTTCAATAAAATTTGCATTCATAGTTGTCAAATTAACACGATATAATAGATTGATGACTCAGCATTTGGAAGAAGAGGAGAGAAGAGATTAGCAACCATGGAAAAATCGATAAAAAGCCGGCTATCGGAATCGAACCGATGACCATCGCATTACAAATGCGATGCTCTAACCTCTGAGCTAAGCAGGCTCACATAACAGAAATAGTGAATAGGAATTCAGTAAACTACCAGATTTTGGATCTCAGTTATGAATTTAATTAATAACTTTAATAACTATAGTTAAATTGAAATTGTTTTATATTCTTTAATATGTAAGAATACTAAATACTTAAGTTAAGTATTAACTATTCTTAATAATAGTTAATATTATATTATATAATACTTAAATTATATTATATAATACTTAAAATGAAATTACTTAATTAATAATAATAAATAATTATTAAGATTAAGTATCAAATTAATTTTTGAAGTATAATTTTTATAGTATATAATTAATTCAAAGGGTCATACTATTTTTAGTATTTGTTTAGTATTAATAATATAAATAGAATTTTATTACTAAGTTCTTAACTTAATTAAAATGAGACATTTCTTTGGTTTCATTCGGAAAAGGAGAAAATAAGATAGGAATCAAAAAACTAATGAATATCGATCCTTACAGTATTCAAAATAACAATGTAAAAATTAAGGGGGGGCATATCTATGCGAGATATATGTATCCATATTGAATTGCGGATACATCAATGATAAAATCATCTCGGATTGAGACAAATATGGTTCATTCAATAGAGATAAAACAATAGGGGATATGGCGAAATTGGTAGACGCTACGGACTTGATTAGATTGAGCCTTGGTATGGAAACCTGCTAAGTGATAACTTCCAAATTCAGAGAAACCCTGGAATTAAAAATGGGCAATCCTGAGCCAAATCTTGATGTTAAGAAAA